CGGGGCCAAAACTCCGGAAATTAGAAATGCCAAAATAGGAATAACACTTGATATTATTAGAAATGCCCAGAAAATATCATATTCGTGAAGCAGAAACATAGAAGCACTCCTATTAATGTGGAATATACCGAATTAGTTGATTCAAATTGGAATTCTCAATTCATCCATAACTGCATTAGTCGAAACAACAATTTTGATCAAACCACATAGTTTCGTTTGTTTACTTGTTGTGGGTCATGTATCGTCTCAAGATTCATCCAACGGAATCCCACTTACACTTACTTCGATTCTATTTAGATATGGTGTAGACATATAATGCTATTATACAAATCAAACTCTCTCCTACCTTGCCTCGGGTTTTCTATCAAACAAAAAAAGGAATTAAGGAATTTTTTTTAAAGAATATTTTAAATAATATGAATTGAAATTGAAATAATATTCAAACAATATTATTCAAATAAGATTAAATGAAATATTAAACATAAATAATTTCAATATTCTATTAATATAATAGAGCCAAAGAGGAGGTCTGGCCCATTTTTTCTCTCTCTCTCTTTTTTTTTTTTCTTAGTGATTTAGAATATAGTCAGTAGTCAGATGTAATAGAATTTCTAGGAATTTCCATCTCGGGATTTATGGTATATTCTACGTGGCTGTGTTGGTGTATTCTTTTCATTAAGATCCGGATAGAGGATTATTGTTTCTATTGATTTGATACGGATACGAAAACGGAATGCATCGACCGATTCGATTCTCTCTCCCTGTCCCAGATTTATACTTAATTGATTTGATTCAATCCATTGAATTGTGAGGAACCCTTACATATAAAAACTCATGGGTTCCTATACCCAAATTAGGAAACTTTGGACCTGTACTACCCCGGCCCCGGCTTTACCCCCGAGTTAGAAGTCTTGAAAGAATCATTTCAGACCCATTTCTAGGACTAAAGATCGTGATTTGGAATGACTCGAAATACTTATTTATTTAATGTAATAATAACACCTAGCAGGACCAACCAACGAGTTAGGTTTCGTGACAACAAAAAACGTTTCTTTTGAAGCAAACCTACAAAATGGGGCATAGTTTAATGGTAGAGTCGGCTGAATCGTAAATGATTTACAGAAGATACTTCGAATGGAATCATGCGTTGTCGAACGATTCGATAGACAAAATCTCCCCATCCCAAAACCAACTCATAGAACATAGAAATAGAAGAGGGTGCGTTGATACATTTAGGACCAATTCATTGTCTCTAAAACAATGAATTGGGATTGTTGTTCTGCCAAAAGGCGATACGTCGGGGGATTCCTAACTCATCCAAGTTCAAATGGGCCCTAATCTTTTTAGATAAAGTCTGCATTGGTAGAATTGGAATGATGAACAAATTGGATTGGGTAGATTGGAATAAAAAAAAGAAGTTATTAAGTATTGTACAGAAAAATGACTACTTGCTTTGCTAAGCCGGTTATACGAAGAAAAGCCTATTGTACAATGAAACTTACCAAAGAGCTTCGTTTTTGAAACTCTGGCTTTTCTACAAATACAAGAACAAGAATAGGTTCTAGATAATGTGACTTACTATTAGATTGAATTTGGATTTGATTTGGTTGGGTCAGGTTGGAGTTTTTCTTGAGCCAGGCTCATGTTATGATTTTGACTTCATAAATTGGCTTGGGTATACCAAAGCAAAGGTGTATCACTAAATCTTGGATCATGGACAAATAAAAGAGGAAAAAGGCCGTATGTCATTCACAGACGAAGATTAATGAAGAAGAATGGGTTTGTTTATCCGAGATTTGAAAATACCGATCCGATTGGATCCATTGGAATAAATTATTGTTTTCAAGCCCCGAGGGATCTCCGTGATCCTGTGGGAATGATTCCATTTCTATGGAACAATCAACCGGCCGGTCACACGCACTAATTAGGAAATGAATACAAAAATGTATAGGGCTATACGGACTCGAACCGTAGACCTTCTCGGTAAAACAGATCAAACTTATTATTATCGAAATGATTCGAACTGTTTCAAAGACCCAACATGCGTTTTTTTTTTTTGCATTGGGCTCTTTCATTAACTGATAAAAAGATCGGCTAGTCCACCATATTTTTTCTTGACAGGAAGATAACGAGATGGCTCCATGCGCTCGGATTCATTATTTGAATTCTGATCCGGGAGCAATACCAAAGTGTTTCAAAGAAGGGTTACCCTGACGTAGGTCTGCCTCCGGCCTAGATCAACCTAAGTTAAATGGAGTCTCTATCAATCCGCCCCAAGAGTCAAATATGATACTTAATACACCTTAAAGTTCATAGGACGAAAAGAGGTTATTTTGAGGTCCTTATCCTCATTATGCCTAGCATTGAAGGGACTGGGTATTCACCTTATCAATGATCAAACCAATGATGGGTTCTATTTGGTACCTGAATTGGCACCTGAATCGGACCGAACAAAATATTTGTCAGGCTATTGTTCTCTTGTTCCCTCGAATCCATGGAG